AATCTCAAAATATTTAATTCTATTTTTTTCTTATTAATTTAATAAAAAAATAAAGTAAAATTTAATAAAAAAATAAAGTAAAATTTAATAAAAAAATAAAGTAAAAGCGGGTAGCGGGAATCGAACCCGCATCGTTAGCTTGGAAGGCTAGGGGTTATAGTCGACGTTGATTCATCATTTTTAACGTCTCTAATTCAAAACTGAACGTGAAACTTTGGTTTCATTCGGCTCCTTTATGGAAGATGTATAAATTCCTATATTAAGACATGAACGAAAAAAAAAAAATTCCACCCATAACATCTATGTCAGCTTTTCTGTCTGAATGTATTCAGAACAACCCGCTTTCTAGACGATCCCTATAGAAAAGAGGGGGATTATATTATAACAACCTTTCTAGTTACTTCGTTCTCTATTTCTATGTGAGAGAATCCTTAGGAAAAGCATTTTGTTTCTACCGAGCTAAAACAATTTGTCGATGTCTCTAGTAAACCAAAGTCATTGTTTAATAGCCATTTTGCTTCAATTTCCGTAATACAAATTTAAAATTAAAGATTTAGTTACGATTAGAAAGCTTTATCCATGGATCCTTTACTCATACTTATTCAATTAGAAGTATTGATCTAATTAAAAAAAAATTATGTTTCGTAATCTCATAATCCAATTTTTCAATTTTTAATTGATTCTTGGATACAAATCACGAGAATGTATATTCTTCCTCGAATTTTTCATTGAGAGGTAAAGGATTAAATCCTTTTAAGAAATAAAGTTTTTGGTCGGAATGAAATATTAATCAAACCGAAAGACCCCTTAACTATATAAAGGATTATAGAACGAATCACACTTTTACCACTAAACTATACCCGCTACAATCCGATTATTGTATATAAATGAACCTTTTGTCGAACAAGAAAATGGGTCGTAATAAAAAGTTAAAAGAGTAAAAAGAAAGGATAGGATCATAAAATAATCATGAAAATTAGAGCGTTTCCGTGTTGTATCAGAGAACCCAATGAGATTCGGAAAAGAGAATTCATTTAATTTCAATAACTAAAACTAAATAACAAGTGTTTTTTTGCCGGAGGTTTTTGACCTAGACGTCTCGACAAACTACTTAAGCCATAACATACATGAAAATGTATTGTGCAAGAATCCACAGCTCCCTTTTTGTTATTTATTTACTTTACTAAAATAAACGGAATAAAGAAAATAAAGAATAAATATAAAAAATTAAGATAAGAAACGACACTTTTATTCGATATCATTTGATTCTATATCATAGAAATCAAAAGAGTTTTTTTTTTTTCCAATCATAATAACAAGCAAGTATTTTAGTTTTCAAATTAAAAAAAATTATTTATGATTCGTTGGAACAATAAATGGCGGGCCCGGCCTGGTCAGTACTTAGCCGGGCCGTGGAACTAAAAAGCACTCTCGGATGAAAAAAAATATTATGAAGGGCTCTTTCAATCCTTATTTTTTATAATGTAACATAGTATTATCCTTTTTCAATTGGGAGGAGAGATGGCTGAGTGGACTAAAGCGTCGGATTGCTAATCCGTTGTACGAGTTTTTCGTACCGAGGGTTCGAATCCCTCTCTTTCCGTTTTTGTTGATGACTTGGTATTTTCTTTCGAATTTTTCGCGAGCTCTTTTTATTTTTAATAGTTAAAAATGTGTAATAGATAAAATCCTACTAAGAACATTTTTAAATCAAGCAAGGAAAACAAAAACCTTATCTTTTATTCTTCACGTCCAGGATTACGTCCTGGATCATTAGACAGGAATCCGAAAATAAAGAGAGAAACAAAGAATATCACTACCGTGTAAACAAATAGTTTGAGAGTAAGCATTACATAATCTCCAAGATTTTTTTTAGTAAAAAAGAGAATAGATTCTCCGTTTTTATACCGCATACCCTACTATTTTTTTTTTTATTTTGACACCAAGAAATAAAGTGGGGTGATCCAGATTTTTCGCGGTTGTACAATAATTTCAATATTTGAATTGAGGGTGTAAGACTTATCTGATCTTATCAATTCTTTTCTTTTAATTTTTTTTTTTCAATAAATCTTTAATTTAATAATGTCTAGACATTATTAAATTAAAGATATCATCGAAAACTTACAGCAGCTTGCCAAACAAAGGCTAAGAGAAAAAAAAACAGGGGTATTACTGGCATAACATCTACGATTGGATTTAAAAAAGCGTAGGCCTCGGGCAATTTGGCGACGAAAAAACTACTTGAATAAAGAGCAGAATTAAGACAGATACAGATCAAACTAAATATATTAAGCATAACAAACATTTTGTTCTTGAGGATAATTGTATTTTATTTATTTTGATTGAGTTATTAATAAATTGAGTTTTTTATTATTTTATATTTTATTATCTATTTTATATATATTTTTTTTATATATATTTTATTATTTTTTTTTTTATTATTATAAATATGTTATTATTCATAGAAAAGAAAAATGAATAAAAAGAAAATAAGATAGACCAAAAAACTTTCTTTGATTTGAACTCACCCAATCAAAAATCCTTCAATTCTCAAATCAAAAGAGAATAGAATAAACCATACTTTCATACAATATCTTAATTGAATTATATGTAATGATCAATAAATTCTGTTTAATTCTACGTCTACATGTATAAAAATTCTAGTAATCTATTTTATAGATAATAGATATTTAGACTTGAGTTGACGAACAACCAGTACCAATATTAGTGTTTATTAGTGTCGACTAGAAATGGGGCGTGGCCAAGTGGTAAGGCAACGGGTTTTGGTCCCGCTATTCGGAGGTTCGAATCCTTCCGTCCCAGAACATACCTGACCCACGATCATTTTATTAATCTATAATTTTATTAATCTATAATAAAATTTATTAATCTATAATAAAAAATAAAATATATATCTATATCATAATCTATATCATAATAAAATATATTAAAATAAAGATTGTCTTTTCGACCAGTCTTACGTTTAAGAGTCTAATATTGTTATAGAATGTGATTCTTATTTCTTTTTTTTTTTTTTTTATTAATCATATCTTTTTCACAAATTAAATCGAGTTCAAATAACACGCATATGAAACGAAATTTTTATTTGTTAAATATTACTGATTTTACAATATGAAATATGAAAAAATAACAACCTAAATCTTCAATCTTTCCTTACATCAGTCTTTTTTTTTTTTTTATTAATCATTGATGGTTTAATCCAATATGGATTTATCTTTCTCTTAATGATGATAAAAAGCGAATGGTACTTCCTGTAAAACCTTATGCAAATAATGATATAGGGTAGGAAACTATTCAATCAATTAAATCTTTTTAATGATTTCTTATGAGTTCTTGGTACTCTAAGAAGTGTGAAATTGTTGAATTTATCCTATCACGTTACTTGAAGATAGAGATTCAAAATAACTTGTTTATTCGTGTTTATTTATTCATGTTATGTTAGTTATAATGTTATAATTAAAAAAAAATTATAAACAATGGGATTAAATTGATTGAATTCTTGTTGAGACTTCGTCATACATTATCCATTCTTCATATAGAAGAAAAAAGTATAGATTATTATGTACCGACCGAACCGATGATTATTCACGATTCCATAATTGAATCAATTACATACTGGTTCCAAACTGAAGGAATGTTATGGTAAAACTTCGTTTAAAACGATGTGGCAGAAAGCAACGTGCGACTTGAAGGACATGATCAGCTGTGGATTCTTACATCCACCACTTTTTTATATTATATAGGAACGAAAGTGCTCTTGGCTCGACATCATTTGTTCTGTTCCACTGGAACCCTCATTTTTGAGAGTGTTGCCATGTAAATAGTACACGATGGAGCTCGAGTAGAACGTATTGATTAATTTCTCAAGGGCAAGAATCTAAGGTTAGTATCGATCAATAAATTGGAACAACTTCGTAAGTATATTTTAGATATATAAATCGAAAGGATCCAATTCGATAAAATTTAAAAGTTAATTTTGTTGGAATTGGTAAAACTCTTTTGATCAAATCAAAAGTAAAGTGTATTACGTAGGAATCAACCATTCATACGATTCTTTGATAGAAAGAAATCACAAAAAATGGTATGTTGCTGCCGTTTTGAAACGATTTTAAGATCACCGAAGTAATGTCTAAACCCAATGATTCAAGGCAAAGATAAAGATCCTGGAACAAGGAAATACCGTTTTCAATTGTCTCAACAACCAGAATTTAAGAATCAAAATAGATTCTAAAGGAGACAGACAAAAAGGGTTAGAGACCACTCAATAAATTTAATACTTAAAAGGTTTCTTTTGAGTTATTTGAGAGTTATTCAACTTGAGTTATGAGGATACAAATAATTTTTTTTGGGGGGAGGGGAAGACTAAGAAAAAGTATTTAAACTAAAATCAATAATATAATGAATTTGATGATTTTATGGATCTATTTGATATTATGATTCTATACATAATTTAGAATTTTCTCGAGCCGTACGAGGAGAAAACTTCTTATACGTTTCTAGGGGGGGGGAGTATTGTTCATCTATCCCAATGAGCCATTTATCGAATCGTTGCAATTGATGTTCGATCCCGACGAGAGGGAAGAGATCTTCGTAAAGTGGGTTTTTATGACCCGATAAAGAATCAAATCTATTTAAATGTTCCTGCTATTCTATATTTCCTTGAAAAAGGTGCTCAACCTACAGGAACTGTTCATGATATTTCAAAAAGGGCGGGGGTTTTTACGGAACTTCGCCCTAATCAACAAATAAAATTCAATTAATGAAATAAAAAAATGTGGATGATTTGTATATAGCCTTGTATAACCTTTTTGTTTCTTTGCTATTTCCTCTTTTGTTCTATTTATATCATACTAAATTTATTATTGTTACTATAAAAGAGTGTCTTTTATAACGACAAAAATCTATTTATATTTTATTGATATAAATTTTAGTGATATATAAAATAGATAGAAAAAGATTAAGTGAATAAATAAATGAAGGAATCGGGTCTATAAATATAAAATTTTGAGATTAATGTCAATGAGTTAAGGAACAAATAAAAAAACACAAAGGATTTCACTTGCTTATTTTAGTGAATAAACCTCATTTTTTTACTTAATTTTTTTTTCCACCAATATTGTATCAATGTTGTGTTGTATAGAAATATTATATATAGTGCCAATCCAACACAAGTCCTTAAGTTTTTTTTTTTTTTTCTTATTTTTTCTTATAATTCTAATTGTCTAATTGATTGAAATTGGAATTGTTAGTTATATTTATAAATTGTTTTTTCTTTTGTATTCTTTTTTCAACATTCATATTGACAACAGTGTATCAAATAAATATAATCCGATCGTGGATAAAAGGATCCATTTATATCTCCGTCCCATAGCTTTTATTTCATTCAAATAATGGGTTCTTGTATTTTCTGTGATACAAGAAGTCTTTTTTTGATTAAGATTAAACTCAATAAAATCTATATATACTATAGAATTAATGGATGACATAAGAGACAAGGAGCTATTTTTAAATATTTTACTTTAATCCCTATTTTTATCTGAGAATTTTTTCATAGGATCTGTTCATTTTTATTATGTTCAGAATCTAATCAATTAGAATTTTTAAAATTTGTGCTATTTTAATGTTTTGATTGGTTTGGATTGCGTTGTGCAATTCAATCTTTTTTTTAGTGAGATTCCGATTGTATCTACACATTCTAATTATTTTATTTGGGTTGCTAACTCAACGGTAGAGTACTCGGCTTTTAAGTGCGGCTAGCATCTTTTACACATTTGTATGAAGCAAAAGATTCGTCCATACCATCGGTAGAGTTTGTAAGACCACGACTGATCCTGAAAGGAATGAATGGAAAAAGCAGCATGTCGTATCAATGGATAATTCTAAGAATATTTCATTCTTACCGAATAGGTCCAAAACCTTATTTAAATTGTTTGAATTCTTGTCGTGTAATAAAAAAAATGAATTTGGTCGAGTGAATAAATGGGTAGAGCCCTACTACGGTTTCAATTATAGGGAAACAAAAAGTAATGAGCTTCTGTTCTTAATTTTTGAATGATTACCCGATCTAATTAGACGTTAAAAATATATTAGTGCTTAATACGGGAAAAACTTTTCCCATGAGTGGATTATAAATTTCTTATGAGTCCTAATTATTAGCTATTACCCATTATGGGGTAGAGATAAATGTGTAGAAGAAGGCAGTATATTGATAAAGATTTTTCAAAATCAAAAGAGCGATTGGATTGAAAAAATAAAGGACTTCTAACCATCTTGTTACCCTAGAATGAACATAAATCAATTAGATGGAAAAAGAGAGGCTAGAGAGTCTGTTGATGAGTCTTACTTGTTCCGAGGTATTTTCTTACTATAATACCTTGTTTTGACTGTATCGTACTATGTATCATTTGATAACCCAATAAATCACCTATTTCTTTTCTTGTTCACATTAAAAATGGAAGAATTTCAAGGATATTTAGAACTAGATAGATATCAGCAACATGACTTCCTATACCCACTTATCTTTCGGGAGTATATTTATGCACTTGCTCATGATCATGGTTTAAATAGATCTATTTTGTTGGATAATGTAGGTTATGACACTAAATATAGTTTACTAATTATAAAACGTTTAATTAGTCGAATGTATCAACAGAATCATTTGATAATTTCCGCTAATGATTCTAACCAAAAAAAATTTTTTGGGTACAACAAAAATTTGTATTCTCAAATGATGTCGGAGGGATTTGCAGTCATTGTGGAAATTCCGTTTTCCCTACGATTAGTATCTTCCTTAGAGGCGACAGAAATCGTAAAATCTTATAATTTACGATCAATTCATTCAATATTTCCTTTTTTAGAGGACAAATTCCCACATTTAAATTATGTATCAGATGTACTAATACCCTACCCCATTCATCTGGAAATCTTGGTTCAAACCCTTCGCTATTGGGTGAAAGATCCCTCTTCTTTACATTTATTACGACTCTTTCTTCACGAGTATTATAATTGGAATAGTCTTATTACTCCAAAAAAAATTCTTTTTTCAAAAAGTAATCCACGATTATTCTTGCTCCTATATAATTCTCATGTATGTGAATACGAATCCATTTTACTTTTTCTTCGTAATCAATCTTCTCATTTACGATTAACCTCTTCTGGTATCTTTTTTGAGCGAATACATTTCTATGAAAAAAAAAAATATCCTGTAGAAGAAGTCTTCGTTAATGATTTTCCGGCCGCCAGCTTATGGTTCTTCAAGGATCCTTTTATGCATTATGTTAGATATCAAGGAAAATCTATTCTGTCTTCGAAGGATACCCCTCTTCTGATGAATAAGTGGAAATATTATCTTGTCAATTTATGGCAATGTCATTCTTATGTGTGGTCTCAACCAGGAAGGATTTATATAAACCAATTATCCAAGCATTCCCTTGATTTTTTGGGTTATTTTTCAAGTATGCGACCAAACTTTTCGGTGGT